CCCTCTCTATAAACTATTATATTTTCTATAATATAATATAAACTATAAAGGACCAGAAATACCTTGTTTACGTATCATTGGAAAATGCATTAACATAAATACAGCAGTAAGAAGTGGCAATACAAAAGTGTGTAAACTATAAAAACGAGTCAAGGTGGATTGTCCCACACTAGCACTTCCACGCAATAATTCTACCAAAGGCGACCCTATTAGAGGAATAGCATCAGGTACACCGGTTACAATTTTAACCGCCCAATAACCAATTTGGTCCCGAGGTAAGGAATAACCAGTTACACCAAAAGATGCCGTCAATACTCCCAAAACCACCCCTGTAACCCAAGTTAATTCGCGAGGTTTTTTAAATCCACCGGTGAGATACACACGAAAAACATGCAGAATCATCATTAGGACCATCATACTTGCCGACCATCGATGAACTGAGCGGATTAACCAACCAAAGTTAACTTCCGTCATTATGTATTGAACAGAGGCAAAAGCTTCCGTAACAGTCGGACGATAGTAAAAAGTCATAGCAAACCCCGTAGCTACTTGTACTAAAAAACAAGTAAGCGTAATTCCGCCTAAACAATAAAATATATTGACATGAGGAGGAACATATTTACTAGTTATATCATCCGCAATCGCCTGAATTTCGAGACGTTCTTCGAACCAATCATAGACTTTATTGAGATAGGTTAAAATCCCCCTCTCAGAACTGTATATGAGACTTTCATCTCGTACAGCTCAAGCAAAAACACACCCCCAGTCGGATATGGAATAGAAAGTTTGACATTTCTTAATTTTCAATTAAATCGTCTCTAAATGTACGAAATAATAAAAACAAATGGGAAAGCTCTTCTTCTCTTCTTTGTGGTGATAATACCAAAATATCAAGTTGGCTCAATCATCTTTATGTTGATCCTTACAGGCCTCTTGAATCCTCTCGTTACCTATTTCTTTGAATTTTTTTTATATCTAATGTGGCTTTTTTTTTCTTTAGTATTGAATTGATATAAGAATTTTCTTGTTAAAACCCTATGAATTGGTTAAAACCTCAGATTCATACTAGAACCACGATGATTCAATAAAAATCATAAGTTAAGCCAAGGATTCCCTGAGTAAGAACCGTTGGATCATCACGTATTCCATGAATTAGATTCGAAAAATGACTAAAAAAAAAAAGAAAGAAATATTTTTCTTTTTTTTATAAAGAATTTAACGTTTTTTTGGACTTCCGGGTACGGGGTTAATATAGTAAGTATGAATCATAGTTTAAATATTTCTTAATCTAGTTCATATATTTCGTGTTCCAGATACTTGAATAAATATCTGACGGCATAGAACCATCTCTATCAAGGTGACAGGTCTATTTTCTGTACTATCCATAAAATCAATTATAACAAGTCACACACTCATATTCCGGAAATACAGAAAGAAAAAAATTCCACGATCGAACTACCAAAATAGAATAGGCTAGAAATCCAAGTTCTAACTGGTTGATTTTTGATTCAAAAACTAATACTTTTATTCTAAATTTAATTCATTGAAATTTCATCTAATAAAACAGATGAATTATAAATCTCCAAAATAATTGACAGAAATACCGCAAATAGAGCCATTGCGATACCCATTAAAGGAGTTGTTCCCCACCCCGGAGCTACTTTACCATATTCTGAATTCAAGGGTTTTAATAAACTCCCTATACCTGTTCGTTTTGGGCGGGCCGATCTAGAACTGTTCTCAACAGTTTGTGTAGCCATAAATCCTATTGTATTCATTGAGATCTGTTGACTTTGTATACCATTCTGTTGTAAATAAAATCTTATGATAGATCTGTTGAGGTCTTGCAATTATATATTATATCATATGGAAACAGCAACCCTAGTCGCCATCTTTCTATCTGGTTTACTTGTAACTTTTACCGGGTACGCCTTATATACCGCTTTCGGGCAACCTTCTCAACAACTAAGAGATCCATTCGAGGAACACGGGGACTAATTGAAGTAATGAGCCTCCCAATGTTGGGAGGCTCATTACTTCAATTGAGATAACTCAGTATATTCAATCTACTGAATCGAGAAAGAAAATGAGTTTGATTGGCCATCTTTTTTATATATACATAAGGCATTCTCCGGATAATGCAAATCGAAGCAATTGGATGTCCAACTCGGGCTTATATGACCGATCCATCGAAATATTCCACCTTTGTCATCTATTCCATAGATGACACTAGATAGATATCCTATTCATGAAATAGGATGCACTTTCAAGATGCCTTGGTGGTGAAATGGTAGACACGCGAGACTCAAAATCTCGTGCTAAAAAGCGTGGAGGTTCGAGTCCTCTTCAAGGCATAATAGAATATTGAGAATGCTCATTGAATGAGCAATTCAATAAGAGAGCTCGGGTCGAGTCAGTATTGATATACCGATTTGATCCGAGCTCTTGGAAAGGGTAGATTCGAAACCTCTGAAAAAATGCCCCCATCACCCAGCAGATAAAGTACATTCCATTAGGGAATTGAGATAATGAATTTTCTATTTTATTTTTTAGTTGAAATTTTAGGTGGTTCTCGAAAAAAGATAGCGAAAAAAATTATCCCTAGAGTCGATACTAAAAGGAATGTATAAACCAATGCTTCCATAAATTCGATCGTGGTTTACAATTATAACTTCCCTACCTATTTTTTTGTTTTTTCTTTTTTTATTATTCTATTTTCTTTTTAGAACACATCATCTTGAAATGAAAGAGTGAGAATAAAAGAAGCGGTAATTCAAACTTACTCTGTATGTAAACCCCCGCAAAAAAGAAAATAGAGGAAAAATCCCAAAGTAGTCTTGTATCAGACCACCTGTCGTTTTGTAGTTGGATCTCCAAGCTTTTGGAATGCGCCAAACTCTACTTGAGTATCCAAATCTGGATCAATACCAGCAAAAACATCTCTGAACAAGGTTCTAGCACCATGCCAAATGTGTCCGAAGAAGAAGAGCAAAGCAAATGAAGCATGCCCAAAAGTAAACCAACCCCTTGGACTGCTACGAAAAACACCATCGGATTTCAAAGTCGCACGGTCTAATTCAAAAATTTCACCCAACTGAGCGCGTCTAGCATATTTTTTAACAGTAGCAGGATCACTATAATTGACTCCATTTAGTTCGCCACCGTAGAACTCAACGGTTACACCTACTTGTTCAACACTATACTTCGATTCTGCTCTTCTAAAAGGAACATCGGCCCTGACAATTCCGTCACCATCTACCAAAACGACCGGAAAGGTTTCAAAAAAAGTAGGCATACGACGTACAAAAAGCTCACGCCCTTCTTTATCTCTAAAGATAGGGTGTCCTAACCAACCAACCGCTATCCCATCTCCATTATCCATGGATCCTGCCCTGAATAATCCCCCCTTTGCCGGATTATTGCCAATATAATCATAAAAAGCTAATTTTTCGGGAATTTTAGACCAGGCTTCTGAGAAACTTAGATTTTCTGATAGACCGGTACTAACTCGTCGATATATCTCTTGCTGAAAGTAACCCTGGTCCCATTGATAACGAGTGGGCCCAAACAATTCGATGGGAGTAGTTGCCGACCCATACCACATAGTTCCAGCAACAACAAAAGCTGCAAAAAATACAGCCGCGATACTGCTAGAGAGTACGGTTTCAATATTCCCCATACGCAATCCTTTATATATACGTTGTGGTGGTCGTACGCTAAGATGGAATAGGCCCGCTAATATGCCCAACGTACCGGCTGCAATATGATGAGAAGCTATTCCTCCCGCAACAAAAGGGTCAAAACCTTCCACGCCCCACGCCGGATTTACAGGTTGTACTGTTCCGGTTAGTCCATAAGGATCGGACACCCATATTCCAGGACCGTATAAGCCCGTGACATGAAATGCACCAAAACCAAAGCAAGCCACCCCGGAGAGAAATAAATGAATTCCAAAGATCTTAGGCAAATCCAAAGAGGGTTTTCCTGTACGTTCATCAGAAAAGATTTCTAGATCCCAATAGACCCAATGCCAGATAGCTGCCAAAAAGCATAAGCCAGAAAACATAATATGTGCCCCAGCTACACCCTCGTAACTCCAAATACCCGGATTCGTTGCAGTCCCCCCTGTAATACTCCAACCTCCCCAGGAATTGGTTATTCCTAAACGAGTCATGAAGGGTATAACAAACATTCCCTGTCTCCACATTGGATCAAGAACAGGGTCAGAAGGGTCAAAAACGGCTAATTCATACAAAGCCATTGAGCCCGCCCAACCAGCAACCAGAGCTGTATGCATTATATGAACGGCAAGCAACCGGCCGGGATCATTCAATACAACAGTATGAACACGATACCAAGGCAAACCCATGGAAAATACCCCTTTCTCAAAGAAAAATAGACACTAACTAACTTTATTGCATTGGAAAAGACTATACTCTGACTATCCTATAGACAGACCTCCTTCTTAAGTGGATTATTTCCTAACAAGAGTTAGGTTATATTCTATTCTGTTAGTAGGAAAAAAGAGAAGCAGATTTATTCTATACTCGATAAGCACCAATATGCAATGGGGGTTGATACCATTTTCTATGAGTAAATGCGTCTATCTGTATTTATCATTAGAAGGGACTATTTGTCTATCTTTCCTACTGTATAGACAGTATAGATTGGAAAAAGAAATACGATAAAGACAATATTATAACGACAACAATTCTTACGTTTCCACATCAAAGTGAAAGATAATATTCCGCGTTTTCCTTTCCATTATGCCTGTTGGTGTTCCACAACTATCTTTCCAAATTCCTGGAACAACAGAAGACGAAGACGACAAGAAGGATGACTCTTGGGTTGACCTATAGTGCGACTTGTCAGATATATTGGGTCCTATGGGATTTCCCCGTTCTCTCTCCTAATCGAGATATCCTTTCTTTCGCCCAAGCAAAATAAATGGAATTATCCAAAAAGTGGAGCGTGAAATCCATTGTTGGGGGATTCAGAGTACTATTTTCAATTAGAAAAATTTATGGTTGACTTTGGTTGGACTCAAAAAATGAAGTATCCAGACTCCGCTTAGAAAAAACCCAATTTGAAATAGATCTATGATTACGACGTGTATCATAAACGATTCTCGGTTCTTATTTGGAAAGTCATAACAAAAAGAAATGGTGACGACAAGATTTGTCCTATATGCACAAAAAGGGGGGGCGTATCTTTACCCGGAGTAGAGCATAAACCTAAAAACATAAAAGAGACCCATTCAGGAACAAGAAAATCCCATCGTGATTTGAATTGAATCTCGATGAAACAATATATCAATGAGAAGTTAATTCAATAAGTTTTTTGACTTATTTTTAGTTTAGAAGGAAGAAATAAGTCAATTTTTTTATTGAAAAATATAAAAAAAGCCATTTCGTTCCAAGTTGGAAAAACCTGCTTTTGCTAGAAAAAGCATAGAAAAAAAAAGAAAGAGCACTGGAATCTATACATTGATTCTTTTCTTGAACCGTATGCATCAAAAGGTGCATGTACGGTTCGTAAGGGAACCAATTTGACCCTAATCAACCGACTTTCTCACCAACGATTCCTTTTTGTGGGCGATGATATTGATCCCGAGTCCGCGAATCATGCTGTAGGGCTTATAACAATTTACGGCATCGAAAATAAGGAAGAAATTATTCATTGTTATATAAACTCCAATGGCGGATCGGCAATAGGTGGGCTGGCTATTTTTGCTTCTGTAACAACAGGGATCGCACCGGTCCATACAATATGCGTAGGAACTGCCATATCCATGGCATCTTTTATATTGTCTGGAGGAGTAAGTACCAAACGTCTAGCATTCCCTCACGCTCGGCGCCAATGAGGTTTTTTATTTGAGAGAAAAAAGAAAACTATGCCTTCGCCATATGAACATTAAGTAATAATAGCATGGCACTTCGAATTCGATATGAAAAATTTTTGTATTGGTTTTTTTTTCAAAAAAAATTTGATTAGGTATCGAGAGAGTAGTATGAGATAAAAGGTATTTCCGATTTTGTTTTATCTACCGGAAGTCCAGTTTAGCGTCACAAACTTTTTTGTTTTCACACCGAAGGGCTCTTAAATTAAGTTCTAAAAAAAGAGTGCGAAAAAACAAGATTTTTCCTTTTTGAGTTGGATCAAAAAGAAACTTTGGGATTGCTCAATAAAAAAAAAAGAATCCATTTGAAAATAGAAAGCAACGGAGCCATCATAGTATTTTTTAACAACCTCGAAAAGAAGGGTGGCAATTTGATCTTTTATTTAACCGCCTGGGGCTGATAGATTCTAGTTTTATCTTTCTGGAATCGAAAGTCAGAGCCAATTTAGCTGTAGAGCCGTATGCAATGTACAAAAAACGATGCCCGTACGGTTATGGAATTCTATCTTTTTTCCTATTTAGTCTTTATCTTTACTTTTCTGTTCGTTTCATCACACCAGATAGAGAGATAGAGAAACCTTCTATCATCAGGGTAATGATCCATCAGCCTGTTAGTTCTTATTTGGACGGCGACCTGGGAATAAGTGCCCTGGACCTAAAACAGATATTGTCGATCCGCGCCTCAGTAATATATGGGTATCACGCAACGACGAAGCAACCTCCTTGGATTATAGCTATCGACCTGGAGAGAGACGTCTTTATGACACCAGAAGAAGCCGTAGCTTACGGAATTGTCGATGTTGTAGGATTCAAAATTGAAATCTAGCTTTTTTTTATTTATTTTTTTTTTATAAAAAACTAGTGAAGATTATAGAACATAATGATTCATAATAGTACGATTTGAATGCAAAAATGGATTTTGCGGAAAATGGATGGGCATTCTACTTCCGAATTTTATTCAAACTCTCTCTATATAATAGATAGAAAAAATTAGAAAAATTCAGAATAATCCGGTTAGGATCAATCTAAACCAGCCCATGAGATATATTATATGATTCAACATGCCAACTATTAAACAACTTATTAGAAATACAAGACAGCCAATTCGAAATGTCACGAAATCCCCCGCTCTTCGGGGATGTCCTCAGCGCCGAGGAACATGTACTAGGGTGTATGTGCGACTCGTTTAGATCATGAGCTAAAGCAAGAAAATCGCTTTTCAGTATAAATGATCGGTACCGTAAATAGGATCGAATGGAAGATAGAACTCCATTCACTATTAAAATGCAAAATAAGCCAATGGATCCCTTTATTGTGTATGAAGTTTATGGTTTTCTTTGGTGAAAATCCAATCACCTGAATTAAAGATGAGAGGAAATTCCCCATTGGTAGCAAATGCTTATCCATTAAGCGGAGAAAATCTTATGAAAATAATAAAAGCATAAAAATAAAGTTCCCACTCGGTCAAGAACGGACTACGAGGGTCAGCTACCAAGCTAACTTTCCTAATGAAATACCGTTACTGTATAGGTGGGTCTGATTGTGAAAGACCTATTACTGGATAATTCATGGGTAGAGCCAAAGAGTGTGGTGTGAACTATACAAGTTGCAAGTTACCTATAGATTCCATGAAGTAAAGGCTCCGGTGTATAGAGAAGACCTCACCGTTTAAGAAATAACCATAGAAACGACGGAACCCACCTTTTTCCATTTCGAATTTATATTTCTTTTTTTTTTACACCTAGCAAAAGATCATTTCTTACTTCTTTCCTATTTCGCAGTAAAATAACTAATAAAGAAAAAAGGTGGTCGGGAAGGTTAGAGTAGCTAAAGCCATTGGAATTTCTATTTTATACATTGGAAAAATCCCTTTTACTTATTAATAGACCAAAAGAATAACTTAAAAAAAAAAAAAGAAATCCATTAGTTATTTGTCAAAGTTTTTTTATTCAATGATCAGACTGAAACGCGGATATATAGCTCAAAGACGTAGAAAAAAAACTCGTTCATCTGCCTCAAGCTTTCGAGGGGCTCATTCAAAACTTACTCGAACTATTTCTCAACAGCAAATAAGAGCTTTGGTTTCGGCTCATCGAGATAGGGATAACCAAAAGAGAAATTTTCGCTGTTTGTGGATCACTCGAATAAACGCAAAAATTCGAGAAAAGGGAGCATGCTATAGTCAATTTATACATGATTTATACAAACGACAGTTGCTTCTTAATCGTAAAATACTGGCCCAAATAGCTGTATCAAATAGGAATTGTGTTTATATGCTTCCGAACGAAATCATAAAATAATTAGATCTTAAAGAATACGATACTTTAATCTAAAGGGAGTTCCCCGGAGAATGAACTCCGGGAAGGTGGAATCGAAGTGACTCAGAGAAAAGATACTAAAGTAGTCAAAATGAATGAACACATAAAAAAACTTTTTTTTGTTCGATTCGTTTTTTTCTTTCGATTCTTTTTTTTCTTACGACTTACGATACGATACTAAAATCTGGATTGTCGGATTTGTCGAACAAAACACCAACTCTCATTTAACTCTCATTTAAGTTCGGATTTGAATTCTGATTCAAATGAACAAAGAATAAACCTATTGCTTTCGGGTTCTAAGACCACCTCTAGTTCTAGAGGTCGATTCGGTTCTTTTAAAGTTTTTCTCATTATTTTTCTTATTATTGAGAATTCTAGAGGTCGACTCGGTTCTTTTAAATTTTTTCTGATTATTTTTCTCATTATTGAGAAAAGGTAACAAAGATAAAATACGAGCTTGTTTTATAGCAGTGGTAATTAATCGTTGTTGTTTCAAGGTCAATCTATTCACCCGTCTAGATAATATTTTTCCCTGTTCGCTAACAAATCGAGTAAGTAAACTCGTGTTTCTATAATCAATTCGATCCCCCGGCTGAATCGGGGGCAAACGCTTACGAAAAGATCGCTTGGGTTTCAGAAAAGGTCGCTTGAATTTATCCATGATTTTTTTTAGTTTATTGATTGATTATCCCGAAAATCCTATTTCTTAATTGTCATTTTAACCCCCCAAAGTAGGATTCTTTTTTATTCAAATATGTTCTATATAATGTTATTTTTCCGCTTGAAAGGAAAGGATAAGACATATTGGGTCGATCTATTTCTTTATTTCCCCATGAATCATATGTTTGTAACAATAGGGACAGAATTTTCTTAATTCTAATTGATTTGGCGTATTGTGCCGGTTCTTTTGAGTAATATATCTGGAAATGCCCGTTGATACCTTCTTAACACCGTTTCGGATACAACCGTTACATTCCAAAATCACTGTGACTCGCGCGTCTTTTCTCTTGGCCATTAACCTCCTTTGCATTTTAATTTTTGATTTACTCAACTCTTCTATTTCTATTTGATTTTGATTCGAAAGGAATAAAAAGGAAAAAATAACAAATCGAAGTTACTAACTTGAAATCCAATCCTAAAAAGGAATAAGAAATCAAAGCAAAGCCATAGGATAAGTAAAGGATAAGTAATTCCAAATTCTATTTCACCCTGAAGTAAGCTATTTCAGTTAAAGATCTTGTATCCTTGCACTTGACCCTTTATACTATACTCTACTCCCATGCCTCCATTTTTTCATTTCATTTGAAATGCCTCTGAGTCTCGACGACGTTGAATCCACTTTTATTCTTTCTCTTTCGTCCCTTATTTTTTTTTATTTTAATAAAAAAGAAAATAAGAATAAAAGGAAAAAAGAGAAAAAAGGGGTAGGGATTAGTTAACGATATTGGATTCTATATAAAATCTTCGTCATTCCTTCCGCTGTAAATAATGTAAATAACTAGAATGAAAAAAAGGGAAATGTCAACGCATCCGGGAAAAAACGATTAATCTCTATCAATAGACCTGCTAAAGCCCCAAACCATAGCGTACTTAGGACTGGAGCCACGGAGAGATATGTTTTTAGATCTCGCATTGAAAAACCTCCTTTTTATTGAAATACATAAAGATAATGCATATATGTTCAGATGCATGTGTAGTTAAGGTCTACTTAGAATTGTATACAGAATCCCTAATTCATTCAAATTGAAGTTAAATTCAATGGAAATGTACAACACTCCATAAG